TGTCGGTTCTCTGTGAAATACTCGTTTGGCCGAGGGCTTCCAAACACATCGTAAGCTAAACCAGTGCTGACGAATAACCAACCCGCAATGAATAGGGAAGGTATAGTAATGCTATGAATGACCCAGTATCGAATACTGGTAATAATATCAGCAAAAGAACGTTCTCCTGTGCTTCCAGACATGCTGAGCTCCACATATTCTTGTACAGTCAAAAGGGGATCGATTCCGTAAAAGATTGGATCAGTAAATGGAAATTCACTGAAAAATTCTTTGTGAGATCGTCAATATTGTACCGAGGGCGTCTTTAGAGTATACCGAATCAGTATAGCTATCCTTCTTCTGACACAGCAACGCACTTTGAATTAGTATTGGAAGGAGGTGCTAAATAATTTCTTTCTTCCTTTACTTGTTCTTTGTTGATTTGTTGATGTAAAAGAATGTCCTATTCAATCAATTTAATTTAAAATTAAAATAATATATTTCTCGCCATTATGAGTTTAGGGCTAGAAACGAGGATCAGGTAAAATGTGAATCTGATAAGGTAGTTTCTAATAATTCATGAAATTTATTAGAATATTCCCACAATTGTAAGTAGATGTGAGATCTAAAAATCTTTGTTATTCATATTCATAGTATTAGATATTAGAAGCGCTTTTTGTTGAAATCTTTTTTTTTTTTAGGAATTTGTTAGCCGTCTAGTAACAATTAAGAATAGAAATTAGAAGTTCTAATTTTATTTGAGAAACGAAAAAGAACAAAGAATGGAATAATTGGAATCACTAATGCATACATTGTTATATTAGATATTAGATTAGATCGAAACTGAAGGTTCTTTATTGACTAACTACAAAGATGCGGATTTCTAATATGGAAAGATACAAAATAGAACTTCTAAAGCAAAAGAGAATAGAAATGACTAGTCTTATAATATAGTTGAACCAAAACACCTATTTTTTTTGGAGTGATCATCTGATAACTTTTTGTTCTCATTCATTCAAAATAAAATATTATATGAGTGAACCTATGAACCTATTACGGAATCTAATTAGTTAAAATGAAATTAAAATTATTCTAAGATTACTGTTCGCTATAAATATAAAATAGATAGAAAATAGATTCGATACAATAAAAAAAAATGATAAAAATAGGAATAATTTTCTAATTTGATTCCATAATGATTCGAAAAGAGTTTCATTTTCATTTTAAAAACGAAATTACACGACCCAGTTCTTATTATTCGTTTATAAGTTGAGTTGAAAAATGATCCAAGAATGCATTCGCTGATTGCAAACGTGGTATCGGTAGATGTTACAGATGATGAATCAATTTATTTTTATACAGTTGTGACTTTTTCCTTGTTAGTGCTGTCTATAATGATAGATGAATCAAAAACTTTCAATTGGTATTTTTTTTTCTCTCCTATTTTGCAAAAAAGTAAACTCAGGTAAGTACTTTTTTATAAACATATGTATAAAAAGAACATATTTCATTTAGCTCCTTAATGCCTACCATAACTAGTTATTTCGGTTTTCTACTAACGGCTTTAACTATAACCTCAGCTCTATTTATTGGTCTGAGCAAGATACGACTTATTTGAAATTAAGCGCACAATTCATAAAAGTAAATCTTTCCGCAAACTTCTGCGTATTTCTAGTTACTTACCGTGTCAATTGCCAATTATTGGTCATTGAGATTCATGGTAATTCGGATTAATATTTAGGTATAGATATTACCTCTTTTTTCTCCTTTCAAACAAATTGAAATGATTGAAGTTTTTCTATTTGGAATCGTGTTAGGCCTAATTCCTATTACTTTGGCTGGATTATTTGTAACTGCATATTTACAATACAGGCGTGGCGATCAGTTGGACCTTTGATTCATTAACATCTCTTTTTTTTTATTGACCTCCTCCTTTCTTTAATATCCAGGAGGTCAAATTAAGATTCCTGTTCCAGTTAGTGTTTCAGTCGAATTCGATCGAAGAAGATCTGAATCACGCTCTGTAGGATTTGAACCTACGACATCGGGTTTTGGAGACCCACGTTCTACCGAACTGAACTAAGAGCGCTTTTTTCTCATAAAATATAAGACTGTAAAGAAAAGGATTGGCCCCAATACATCTTGTATGCATACACTATATGGTATCATAAGAATGATAGATTCTATATGATATGTCCAATGTGAATTGATCTCAAAAATCCCTCATTACTGCTCAAAAGAGCAGTAATAGGTAGGGATGACAGGATTTGAACCCGTGACATTTTGTACCCAAAACAAACGCGCTACCAAGCTGCGCTACATCCCTTCCATTGGTCTACAGTGTCATTGTAGAGAATTCCTGTCTTGTTTTCCACATCGTTATCGCCTCTATTAAAATCTAGAATTTTTATGTCCATTTCGTCTTTTTGGTCTCATTTAACATATAATAATAGTAAAAAACTTCTATCTATATGAAATATGGAACGGAACCCCTAGGAAAAATAAATGAGTTGGGCAATATTGGGGAAGAAAAGGACGTTTTTTTCTGTATAAAAAAAAGTAAATCTTTTTATTGGATGATTGTACATTTCAATATGTATTATCTTCTGTATTACAAATTACAATAAAATGAAGGAGTTTTTTCAATGAGAGATCTACAAACATACCTTTCTGTGGCACCGGTACTAAGTACTCTATGGTTCGTTTCTTTGGCAGGTTTATTGATAGAGATTAATCGTTTTTTCCCGGATGCGTTGACGTTCCCCTTTTTTTCATTCTAGTTATTTTATTGAAGTGGGAAGGAATAAAGAAGATTAGAGATAAAATGAAATAGCAGCCCCCCCTCTTTTCTCTTTTTTCCCTTTTTAGAATTAGAATAAGGGAGGAAAGAGAAAGAATAAAAGTGCAGTCAACGGCTGGGAGATTGGGGTTCAGGTTGGAATTAAATTAATATGAAATTTCTCTGTATTAAATTAATTATTAATTAAACTTCTATGGAAGTCGAATAGAAACTCTGGTTCTAGGGAAAGAGTATTATACAAGATACTTCTATGAAATACTGTATGACTGTACTGTGATTTGAAATAGAGTTTAGAAATCTTTCTATCTTATTTCCTATTCCTATATTGGTTGTAGTGAAATCTTGCATAAGAAGATAGCAAGTTACAAATTCTATTTTTTTACTTCCTTTCTTCTTTTTCGTTTCGGATTGAAAGAGGAAGAGTTGAGTAAATGAAAAATCCAAAGGAGGTTCATGGCCAAGGGTAAAGATGTGCGAATACCGGTTCTTTTGGAATGTACCGCTTGTGTTCGAAACGGTGTTAATAAGGAATCAACGGGCATTTCCAGATATATTACTCAAAAGAACCGGCACAATACGCCTAATCGATTGGAGTTGCTAAAATTCTGTCCATATTGTAACAAACATACGATTCACGGGGAGATAAAGAAATAGATCGAAGCGAGTACCTGCGCTCTTATCTTACAAGGAAAGGGAAAAAATGACATTATATATATAACATATTTAACATAGTTAAAGATAATTATAAACAAACTAAATCCTATTTATTTATTCTAATTCTAATTAGAGATACGGCTGAAATAGGATTTTAGGGATAAGAAATAAACTAACCAAACCATGGATAAATCCAAGCGAACTTTTCTTAAATCCAAGCGATCTTTTCGTAGGCGTTTGCCCCCGATCCAATCGGGGGATCGAATTGATTATAAAAACATGAGTTTAATTAGTCGATTTATTAGTGAACAGGGAAAAATATTATCTAGACGAGTGAATAGATTGACCTTGAAACAACAACGATTAATTACTATTGCTATAAAACAAGCTCGTATTTTATCTTTGTTACCTTTTCTTAATAATGAGAAACAATTTGAAAGAACCGAGTCGACCACTAGAACTCCTAGTCTTAGAGCCAGAAAAAGATAGGTTTACTCTTTCTTCACTTGAATTCAAATCCCCATCCGAACTCAAAAGCGGATTGGTCTTTTGTTGGAAAAATCCAAGAATCCGAATTGAATTCTCGTGTCGTAAGAAAAAAAATAATAATCTGGGAAGAATAAATTTTTTTATTGAACGTGTTGATTCATATTTATTTTGACTACTTTCTCATATTTTATCATATTCTATTCATTCATTTTTATTCGACCTTCCCGGAGTTCATTCTCCGGGCAACTCCGTTTAACCGGTGGATTCCTTCCAACTTACTTCTTTTATGATCTCATTGGAAATCATATAAAGACAATTCCTATTTGAGATAGCTATTTGTGCAAGTATTTTACGATTAAGAAGCAACTGTCTTTTGTACAGATCATTTATTAACCTACTATAACTATAGCATACCCCCCTTTCACGAATTGCTGCATTTATTCGAGTGATCCACAAACGACGAAAATTAATTTTTTGCTTATCCCTATCCCGATGAGCCGAAACCAAAGCTCTTATTTTTTGTTGAGTAATAGTTCGAGTAAGTCTTGAATGAGCCCCCCGAAAGCTTGATGCAAATAAACGAATTTTTGTTCTACGTCTCCGAGCGATATATCCCCGTCTAATTCTGGTCATTGAATAAATGAAACTTTAACGAATAACTAATAGATTTCCTTTCTTTCAGTTATTCTTTTGCCCCTTTCCTAGTATATTAATAACAAAACGGATTTTTCCAATGTATAAACTAAAAATTCCAATGGCTTTGGCTACTATAACCTTCCCAACCACGATTTTTTCTAGGCATTTCACCTCGAAATACGATATACTAGGTATTAAAAAAAAAATAGCATGATAAATAAATAGTGGATTCCATCGTTTCTATGGTTACTTCTTAAACGGTGAGGTCTTCTCTATACACCGGAGCCTTTACTTCATTTAATCAATGTTATTGCTAACTTGTATAGTTCACATTCTTCGGCTCTACCCAGAAATTCTCCAGTAATAGGTCTTTCACAACGAGCTCTACCTATACAGTAACGGTATTTAATTATGAAAGTTGGCTGGGTAGCTGACCTTGTTAGTCCGTTCTTGCAAGAGGGGTCTATGTTAACTAAGATTTCCTCCGCTTAATGGATAACCATTTGCTACCAATGGAGAATTGCTTCTCATCTTAAATTGAGGTGAGTGGTTTTACACCAATAGAAACCATAAATTTCATACAAAATAAAAGGAATATGATCAATTATCTTTCTTTTTAGATAATAAAAAAGAAATGTAGTTCATTTTTCCGTTCTATCCTATTTGATCATTTTTATTTGAACATTGTTCTCTTTCCTTTGTTCTAGTTCATGATCTGAACGAGTCGCACATACACCCTAGTACATGTTCCTCGACGCTGAGGGCATCCCCGAAGCGCGGGGGATTTTGTGACATTTCTAATTGGCTGTCTTGTATTTCTAATAAGTTGTTTAATCGTTGGCATGTTGAATCATATACATAATGGGCTGGTTTAGATCGATCCTAACCGAATGATTATGAATTACTTTTATTCAATAGAATAGGAAATAAAAATCATTCATCATAGAATATTAAAATGAAACTCGGCAGGGTTAATTTGAAATTACGAATTGACGCGAAATCCAGGCTATTGTCATTCAACCGCTACAAGATCAACAATTCCATAAGCTTGGGCCTCTGTTGCTGACATAAAAACATCTCTTTCCATGTCTTCGGATACAACCCATAAGGGTTTGCCCGTTCTTTGTACATAAACCCTTGTCAGGGTTTCACGTAGTTTCAGCAGTTCTCCCACTTCCAGGATGAATTCTCCCGTTGCTACTTCAGAAAAAGAACCAGCAGGTTGATGGATCATTACCCTGATGATATAAGATAATAAAAGGTTTCTCTAGATGAGGGGAAGATAAAAGAAAGTAATAAAAGAATAACAAGAAAAAAAAAGATAGAATCGAACAACCGTACGGGCATTATGCATTGCATACGGCTCTACAATCAAATTGACCCTTACCTAAAAAAATAGGATCGATCAGACCCCGATAGGTAAATGATCAACTTACCACCCTTCCTTTCGGAGGAATTCAAAAATACTATGATGGCTCCGTTGCTTTCTATATTTATTATATTTTTTTGTCTGTGATTTGTCTGTTATTCAGCAATCCCAAAGTTGCTTTTTTGTTTGATCAAATAAACTAAGGAAAAAAGAATCTTGTTTTTTTCGCTCTATACTCTCTAAAAAATATTCTTAAGAGACCTCTGGTGTGAAAAAAAGTTTGTGACGCTGAACTGGACTTCCGATAATAAAATAGGAAATACCTTTTTCTCATATTACTCTCTCGATACATAATCTAATCTAATGTTTCGAAAACAAAATTTCTTATATCGAATTCAAAGTGCCATGCTATTATTACTTAATATTCATATTTCATATGGCGAAGGCATAGTCTTCTTTTTTCTGTCAAATAAAAGCCTCATTGGCGCCAAGCGTGAGGGAATGCTAAACGTTTGGTAATTTCTCCTCCGACCAGGATAAAAGATCCCATTGAAGCGGCTGATCCCATGCATATTGTATGTACATCTGGTAGCACAAATTGCATAGTATCATAAAGAGCCACCCCCGGTATTACCCATCCGCCAGGAGAGTTTATAAACAAATACAGATCTTTAGTATCATCCTCGATACTAAGATATATCATAAGACCAATAAGTTGATTTGAGATCTCGCTATCAACCTCTTGACCTAAAAAAAGTAATCTTTCTCGATAAAGTCGGTTGATTAGGGTCAAATTGTATCCCCCAGGAACCGTACAGGCGCCTTTTGACGCATACGGTTCAAAAAAAAAGAGAATCAATGTGTAGATTCCAATACTTTTTCTTTTTTCATAGCAATAGCAATAACTTATATATAAGCAATAACTTATAATAAAAGGATTTTCTTTTATTTTTCACGAAACATGAGTTTGTGTTCCTTTCTTTATCCTTATATTTATTATATTTATAACGTATAATATAAAATAAACTTATCCAATTAACTTTTCATTGATGGATTGTTTCATCGAGATTCAATCCAAATCACGATGTCATTTTCTTGTTCTTAAATGGGCCTCTTTAATCTTTTTAGGTTTATGCTCTACTCCGGGTAAAGATCCGCCCGATTTTGATTTGCACATATAGTACAAATGCTCCCATTACCACTTCTTTTTGTTATCCCTTCTTTTTTTTTTTTCAATTCACGCATTCCGTAAAATAGTTGACGGCTTCATGCATATTACTCGATTGATTGATTAACATAAGAGTTTGAAATAACTTCTACTTACAAAAAAGGATTTTTTTAAGAATAGGAAATAGGAATCCTTTATGATATAGACTACTTGGTTTTTTTAAACGGAGCCTGGATACTTCAATGTAGTAGTCCAACTAAGCCAACCATAAATTCTTCTAATTTAGAATAGTAATAATAATTCGAATCCCCCCCAAAAATGGATCTAATTGCACTTCACGCTCCAAATTTTTGATGATTCAATGAATCTTTCGTGGGCGAAACAGAGGATATCTCGATTGGGGAGAAAACGGGAAAATCCCATATGACCCAATATATCTGACAAGTCGCACTATATGTCAACCCAAGATGCATCTTCCTCTCCAGGACTTCGAAAAGGTACTTTTGGAACACCAATAGGCATTAAATGAAAGAAAAAAGAACTAAGTACTATATTTTACTTTGATGTGGAAACGTAACAAAGCCTTTATTATCTTTAGAATTAAATTATTGTACTTTATCCTACTCTAACTCTAATTTTATTCATAAAATTAGAAAAATTTATAAAGAAAGTAAGAAAAAAAAGGGAAAATTATTACGAATAGTGTCCTCTAATGATGAACAAGTATGGGCACATTCGCTCATAGAAAATGGCATTAACCTCCCCATTGCGTATTGGTACTTATCGAGTATAGAATAAATCTGCTTCTCTGTGTTCCTACGAACAAAACTGTTCCATTATTACCAACAGAATAGAACAAATATGAACCCTTACGTTGAAATAATCCACTAAATAGGGGGGTCCATAACATAGTCATAGTATAGTCTTTTCCAATGCAATAAAGTTACGTAGTGTCTTTTTTCTTTCATAAAGGGGTATTTCCATGGGTTTGCCTTGGTATCGTGTTCATACCGTTGTATTGAATGATCCCGGACGTTTGCTTTCTGTTCATATAATGCATACTGCTTTGGTTGCTGGTTGGGCCGGTTCGATGGCTCTGTATGAATTAGCGGTTTTTGATCCTTCTGACCCTGTTCTTGATCCAATGTGGAGACAGGGTATGTTCGTTATACCCTTCATGACTCGTTTAGGAATAACCAATTCATGGGGCGGTTGGAGTATCACGGGGGGGAGTGTAACGAATCCGGGTATTTGGAGTTATGAAGGTGTGGCTGGATCGCATATTTTCTTTTCTGGATTGTGCTTTTTGGCAGCTATCTGGCATTGGGTGTATTGGGATCTAGAAATATTTTGTGATGAACGTACAGGAAAACCTTCTTTGGATTTGCCAAAAATATTTGGAATACATTTATTTCTTGCAGGCGTGGCTTGCTTTGGTTTTGGTGCATTTCATGTAACAGGCTTGTATGGTCCTGGCATATGGGTATCCGATCCTTATGGGCTAACAGGAAAAGTACAATCTGTAAATCCAGCGTGGGGTGTGGAGGGTTTTGATCCTTTTGTTCCGGGAGGAATAGCCTCTCATCATATTGCAGCAGGGACTTTGGGCATATTAGCAGGCCTATTTCATCTTAGCGTTCGCCCGCCCCAACGTCTATACAAAGGATTGCGCATGGGCAATATTGAAACTGTCCTTTCCAGTAGTATCGCTGCTGTCTTTTTTGCAGCTTTTGTTGTTGCCGGAACTATGTGGTATGGTTCAGCGACTACCCCCATCGAATTATTTGGGCCTACTCGTTATCAATGGGATCAGGGGTACTTCCAACAAGAAATATATAGAAGGGTTAGCGCTGGATTAGCCGAAAATCAAAGTTTATCAGAAGCTTGGTCTAAAATTCCCGAAAAATTAGCCTTTTATGATTACATCGGAAATAATCCGGCAAAAGGGGGATTATTCAGGGCGGGCTCAATGGATAACGGGGATGGAATAGCAGTTGGATGGTTAGGACATCCTATCTTTAGAGATAAAGAAGGCCGTGAACTTTTTGTACGTCGTATGCCTACCTTTTTTGAAACATTTCCGGTCGTTTTGGTAGACGGAGACGGGATTGTTAGAGCTGATGTTCCTTTTCGAAGGGCAGAATCAAAGTATAGTGTCGAACAAGTAGGTGTAACTGTTGAGTTCTACGGTGGTGAACTCAATGGAGTCAGTTATAGTGATCCTGTTACTGTCAAAAAATATGCTAGGCGCGCTCAATTGGGAGAAATTTTTGAATTAGATCGTGCTACTTTGAAATCCGATGGTGTTTTTCGTAGCAGTCCAAGGGGTTGGTTTACTTTTGGACATGCTTCATTTGCTTTGCTCTTCTTCTTCGGACACATTTGGCATGGTGCTCGAACTTTGTTTAGAGACGTTTTTGCTGGTATTGACCCAGATTTGGATGCTCAAGTAGAATTTGGAGCATTCCAAAAACTTGGAGATCCAACTACAAGAAGACAAGCAATCTGATACAACATTTCTTTCTTTCGAATCTATTTTCTTTTTATGATTTGATGTTGATATAGGGTACCATAGAAATCTTGATTTGAATCGTCATTTTTTTTTTGTTACTCTTGCTCTTTCTTTATCCGGGATATGATCCCCCCAAAATAAACAAAAAATAAACAGGTATGGAAGCTATAATTGTAAACCACGATCGAATCTATGGAAGCATTGGTTTATACATTCCTCTTAGTCTCGACTCTAGGGATAATATTTTTCGCTATCTTTTTTAGAGAACCGCCGAAAATTCAAACTAAAAAATAAAAAATTTCATTATCGCAATTTGAAATGATTTTTCATTATCGCAATTGAAGTAATGAGCCTCCTAGGGAGGCTCATTACTTCAATTAGTCCCCGTGTTCC